TAATGTTTAAAAATAATTTTTATCTTAAACTTTGAAGGCTTAAAGTTTACTTAACCTAAAACATTATAAAAAATATAAAACGGGCAAAATACCTAAAAAGGTGATTACGATATTAAGTGATAAAAATAACCAACTAACTCTATTTTTATCTACCTTTAAAAAATTTAAACTAAGATTTGATATTGTAAACCTAGAGATACAAATACGTGTATAAAAATATAAGGTTAAAAGTCTTCTTAAAATAAGTACTAATAGTAGAGGGGTATAACTGTATAGCTCTTTAAAAACTACTAGTTTAGCTCTAAAACCTAAAAGAGGAGGTAACCCCCCAGTAGATAATAAATTTATAAAAACTAAAAATTTAACCCTTATATTTTCTTCATAAAAAATCTGAGATAAATGAAAAAAGTTTAAAAATCATAAACAAAGACAAGTAATTAATCTCACTAGGATATAAATAGATAAATAAAAAATTCAATTCAAAGAACTTAAAGATAAAATAATCCTAATTCAACCCAAATGTGAAATTGAAGAAAAAGCTAAAATTTTCTGTAATGAAACTTGCCTTAAACCTATAATAGCTCCTGTCAAAGCTGAGCAGACTCCTATAAATATTAAAAAATTTTGATCAAAAACTATTGATAGAATGTACAAAGGCGAAATCTTTTGTCAAGTTATAATTAAAAGTCTACCAATTCAATCCATTCCACTTATAACTTCTGGGAATCAGAAATGAAAAGGAGCTAATCCTACTTTTATTGCTAACGATATGCTAATAATGATCTCTTTAGAAATTCAAAGTCTATAGTTAGAATATATAAATCTCCATATAAATAAAAATAAGATCAAAGAAGATGAAATTGCCTGAATTAAAAAATATTTAACAATTGCTTCAGAATTCCCTTTTCCTCTCCCTAAAATAAAAATTAAAGGAATAAAAGATATTAGATTAATTTCTAACCCTAACCATAAAACAATTATAGAAGAGGAAGAAAGTACTATGAAAGTCCTTATAAATAAAAAAAATATATAAAATAGAGGAAAAAAATAATAGTTCAATAAAAAGGAGTTTTTTAACTATCGTTGAGGTATGAGCCCAAAAGCTTAAATTAGCTTACCTTTTTATAAATTATACTTTTTTTTGGTCTTAAAAATAATTTAATTTAAACTTAAAGTATAATTTTATAATTTAGATAAATTTAAATATATTTATTAAAAAAACTTATTTTTATATATTTAAATATTTTTTTTTTTTATAAAAATATAAAATTTTATAATTTTAATTATGTACATAATTAAATATTAAAAAATTAAATATTAAAAAGTAATTAAATTATTATACATAAATTAAATATATAAAGATTATATTTAATGTTAATCTACTAAGGAAATGGGGGATTACCCTTTAATTTCTAGCTATCATCTCCTCTAAAAAAGGATTCATATTTTGTAAAGGGGTTTTTTTTTTTTATTCTTTAAAATATTGTAGTACTTAAATTAAAAATATTTTTAGATTTGGTTTGTTTATTAACATTTTTATTTATAAAAAATTACTAAAGTTGTTCTAACAATTAGATCCAGGTTGTATATTTAACTAAATTTCTTTCTCACATGTATTAGTACTAAAGAAAATAGAAAATTAAAAGTTTATTAGGTAGGCTCAGTGGGTTAAATTAAATTATAAATTATAATTTGAGTTAGAAAGAAATAAATATAAAGAAAATTATTGTGCCAGCATCTGCGGTCATACAATATTATAAAGTTAAAATAGCTATATTAGAAAATACTAGAGTAATTACTTAAGTTTGCTTTATTAAATAGGTAAAATTATTAATAGATAAGACTATTACAATAACTAGTACAACATATATTATAAGGACCTGGATTAGATACCCAGTTACTAATATATAATATTTCTAAGAGTAATAATAATAATAAAATTTATTGGATTTGGCGGCAAGATACCTGATTAGAGGAACCTGTCCTATTAATGATATTACACAATTTATCTTACTATTTTTTGTTATTCAGTTTATATACCGCTGTTGTCAATTAAATTTTATAAGATATTATTAATAAAATAAAAAATTTTTACTTCAAGTAAAGGTGTAGCTAATAAAATAGAAAGAGATGGGTTACAATTAAATGAATAAAGCGGATTTATAAATTAGAAGGGTATTAAAGAAGGATTTAATGGTAAGTATTTTAAATGAAGTACTGATTTAAGAAATATCTTGTGTACAAACCGCCCGTCGCTCTCATTTAAGAGATAAGTCGTAACAAGGTAAGTGTAACGGAAGTTGTACTTGGTGAAAACAAGCTTTTAGCATTTCATTTACACTGAAAAGATTCTTGGTAATCCAAGGTTTTCAAAAACTAAATTTGTTTTAAAAATCGAATTTTAAAATTTAATGTATAAAGTAAAATTTTAAAAAATTTTTTCTAAACAATAGAGTAAAAGTACTGTAAAGGAAAATTGAAATAATTGAAAATAAAATTGTAAAATAGTACAGTAAAATTGGTACCTTTTGTATCAGGTTAAACCTAATTTTATAAATAATATTTATCTAGAAAGTACAAGAGCTATAAATTTTGTTAGTATTTGTTTCAAAAAGTTTAATTAAAAATTTATGGAGGTAATATACTATTCAATTGTACAGTTATCTAGTTATTTCCTAAATAACCATAGGTTAGATTATTATTTGGGTTGTAAAATTACATTTTATACTTAAAAATAACTCTAGAAATTAGGGGATCAGCTCTAATTTAATAAATAACATATTTTTGAAAAATCTTTTTAATAAGCTTTAAATTAGCTATACTAAATTTTTATAAATAATAAAAATTTGTTTGTGATTTATGTATGTTTTTTTTGTTAGGAATATAAATGGTAAAATTATATTACTTTAGAAATAATGGTTTTATAAGTAGAAATTTTGTATAATATTGTAATAAAATAAAATTTAGAAGTTTATGTATAATATTTTTCTCAAAAATTCGGCAAAACAGCTTTTCGAATGTTTAACAAAAACATTTCCTTTTTATAAAAAGGTAAGACCTGCTCACTGAAATTTTAAAGAGCCGCAGTATTTTGACTGTGCTAAGGTAGCATAATAATTAGTTTTTTAATTGAAAACTGGAATGAATGGTCAAACGAAAAAGCAACTTTTTTAGGAATAAAAATTTAAATTATAATTTGGGTGAAAATACTCAAATAATATAAAAAGACGAGAAGACCCTGTAAAATTTTACTATAAAAATAAATTTAAATTTAAAATAACATAATTTTATTTTTTTAATAGATTAGTTGGGGCGACATTAAAATATATATAACTTTTTTTATTAAAAACTTTTAAGAAAGAATAATATGATCCTTTATAAAGATTAAATGAAAAAATTACTTCAGGGATAACAGCGTAATCTATCTTAAGAGTTCAAATCGACAGATAGGTTTGCGACCTCGATGTTGGACTAAAATTTAACTGTAGTGCAGAAGTTACAGCTTATGGTCTGTTCGACCAATAATATTTTACACGATCTGAGTTCAGACCGGCGTGAGCCAGGTTAGTTTCTATCTTTTATTATTGAAATTTTTACTTAGTACGAAAGGATTGGTAAATTACAAAATTTTGTTTGTAAAAGAGTATCACTAAAATATATAAAAGTAAATTTGGCAGATGAAATGTAACAGATTTAGGATCTGTTCATAAAAGTTAAAACTTTTAATTTACAATTTTAGTTATTCATTACATTATTGTCTTAATTTGTGTATTAATCTCTGTGGCTTTTTTAACTTTATTTGAACGTAAAGTTTTAAGGTATGTCCAGATTCGAAAAGGCCCTAATAAAGTAGGATTTTCAGGTATTCTCCAACCATTTTCTGACGCTATTAAATTATTTACTAAGGAACAAACCTGAATAAATGTTTCAAATTATATTCTATATTTTTTATCCCCTGTTATAATATTTTTTTTAGCTTTAGTATTGTGATGTATTATACCTTACACTACTGGGTTTTTAGATTTTAACTACAGAATATTTTTCTTTTTGAGAGTACTAAGTTTAGGGGTCTATCCTTTAATAATCGCAGGTTGATCCTCTAATTCTAAATATGCTCTTTTAGGGGGTCTACGAGGAGTAGCTCAAACTATCTCTTACGAGGTAAGCCTAGCTTTAATTTTATTAAGTTTTATTGTCTTTGTAGGTTACTACTCTATAGAGGAATTTGTGGAGGTTCAGAACCCAGTTTATATATTTTTTATATTCTACTTTCTATCTCTAATTTGAGTAGTATCCTGTTTAGCTGAGATAAATCGTACTCCCTTTGATTTTGCTGAAGGAGAATCAGAATTAGTTTCAGGTTTCAATGTAGAGTATAGAGCGGGAGGATTTGCTCTGTTATTTTTAGGAGAGTATACAATAATTATTGTTATAAGAGCAGTTATAGTAAGATTATTTTTAGGGGGTAATTTAGATCTATTTTATTTTCTAAAGACTACATTATTGGTATTTTTAGTTTTATGGTTACGGGGGACTCTCCCTCGTTATCGTTATGATAAATTAATAGGGCTAGCTTGAAAAAGAATTTTACCATTTACCTTACATATTTTATTTGTGTATATAGTAGTAAAGTTTATATGCATCATTTGGTAAAGTAATTTATAAAAAATATTGTTTTGCAAAGACAAAAAAGTTCGATTACCTTTACTTAGAAATTAAAGGTGGCTGAGATTTAGGCATTAGATTGTAAATCTAACTACGGTATTTACCTCTTTAGTGAGGTGCCTGATAAAAGGGTTACTTTGATAGAGTAAATAATGTATTAAGAATACTCTCACTATTGTAATAATATTAGAAAATTAAAAAAAGGATTCGAACCTTTATTGTATGTTTTCAAAACATATACTTTCCTGTCAGCCATTTTAATACTTTTTTTCTATAATAAAGTCTCAAACTAGATTTAAAGTTGGGGAGACAATGAAATAAGAGAAGTATAAAACCGTTAGTAATTGACCTACTTCTACATAAGGGTCTTCTACTGGTTGACCTCCAATTCACGTTAATAATAGAGAAATACTAATAAACCTTCAGAATAAGATTTTTGAAAGAGGATAAAAGGAAACAGATCGGAAATTTCTAACATTAGTAAAAGGAAGAATAGCAAGGATAGCAACCGCTACAACTAGAGCAATAACCCCTCCTAATTTATTAGGAATAGAACGTAGAATGGCGTAAGCAAATAAAAAATATCATTCAGGTTTGATATGCTCAGGAGTTACTAAAGGATTGGCAGGGATAAAATTATCAGGATCCCCCAGATAATAAGGGGTGAGCAGAGTGATACCTGTAAGAAATAAAATTAAAAAGAAAAATCCTATCAAATCTTTGAAAGAGAAGTAGGGGTGGAAAGGTATTTTATCTATATCTCTATCGACTCCTAAGGGATTATTAGAACCCGTTTGATGTAGAAATAGTAAATGAGCTCCAGCTATAGCAGCAATAACAAATGGGAGAAGAAAATGGAGTGCAAAAAATCGAGTTAGAGTAGCATTGTCAACAGCAAATCCTCCTCATATCCATTCAACGATAGAAGACCCAATGTAAGGGATAGCTGAAAATAAATTAGTAATAACTGTTGCCCCTCAGAAAGATATCTGCCCCCAAGGTAATACATAACCTACAAAAGCAGTAGCCATAGTGAGGAATAGAATAACTACTCCAGTTATTCAAGTATGAAATATTTTGTAAGATCCATAATAGATTCCTCGGGAAATATGTATATAAATACAAATAAAGAAGAATGAGGCCCCATTAGCGTGCAAGGTTCGGATTAATCATCCACTATTTACATCTCGTATAATATGAATAACGGAAGAGAATGCAATTTCAATATCTGAGGCGAAGTGTATTGAAAGAAATAGGCCTGTAACAATTTGTACCCCTAAACAGAGTCCAAGAAGTGACCCGAAGTTTCATATATAAGAAATGTTAGTAGGAGAAGGAAGATCAATAATTACCCCGTTTATAATTTTTAGAATGGGGTGGGACTTACGTAAAGGAATGAACATTATTCAATTCGAATAGGACCTTTATCAACTTTACTAACTTTTACTACTGCTAGTAAAGTCAAAATAATAAGAGCTGCCATTAGGGATACTAGAGGAAGAAGAGTACTTTCGAAAATCTTTACAGCTGATAACCCCAGTAATGATTCTTCAGTAGCTGTTTTTAAATTTCTACCCGGGGCATCCACTATTCCTGGGAGAATTAAAAATATAGGAACAGAGAATAATAAAAGGTTATAAGGAGAAAACTTAGGAGAAAACTTTTCATTTGAGGCAATATTTGCTATATAAGTAAAAAGTACTAGTATCCCCCCTAAAAATACAAGAATTAGAGTATAGGAAAATCAAGGAAAATTACAGAGGCTAAAAATCATTATAGAAATTAAGATAGTCTGGGTGATAAGGATAAAGATTATACCTAAAGGGTGAAAGGAGAATACAAATACTATATTAAAGAAGAAAATTAAAAGAAAAAACACTTTTATAATTTATTTACCTTACCCAAGGTTTATATGGCTTAGAAGTGTAACTTATTTCAGATTTACAAGACCAGTATTTTATATTAAATTACTATGCCTTTAGTAATTTAATATAAATATAAAAATTAATTATTAGTAAAAAATTGAATAGCAGGAAATAGTTTAGTAAAAATTCTGGTTTTGGAGGCCAGCGTCGGTATATACCTTTCCTGAGTGTTATCTATTATTCTTTCACTACCTATTTTTATACTTCTGGCGGGATTATGAGTTTTTATTTCTAAACGTATACATCTAATAGTAATATTAATTAGATTGGAATACGTCGCTTTAACCGGCTTTTTTTTAATTCTAATTATTAGAATATATAGAGGCGTAGAATCCTACTTATCCTTAATCTTTTTAATTTCTTCCGTATGTGAAGGAAGTCTAGGTGTGGCTATCCTTGTAGGTATGGCTCGAAGATTTGGAGGGGACTATGTTTCTAGGCTTAGAATTCTAAAATGCTAAAATTTTTTGCTTTTATATGTGGTATACTTTTAATCTCTTTATCCATAGATTACATTTTTATCTCCCTGGGCCTTGTATTACTGACTCTCAGTTGGGTTGTATTAGAGGGGAGTTCTGTAATAACTCTTTCCCTTTACAGACTAGATCAATTGAGCTGGGCTTTAGTTCTATTGACTTTTTGAATTACTATACTTATGGTATTAGCAAGAAATAGGTACTACTTTAGATTATTCTACCCTTCCCGATTTTCTGGGGTACTAATAAGTATAATAATCCTACTAGTGCTTACTTTCTCCAGTATAGATCTAATTTACTTCTACCTATTTTTTGAAGCGTCCCTAATCCCTATTTATTTACTAATTGTAGGGTGAGGCTATCAGCCCGAACGCTTGCAGGCGGGTATCTATATACTCCTTTATACTATTCTAGCATCTTTACCTTTACTAATTTCTCTTTTTTACATAAGTAGTTCCCTTGAAGGGTCCAGTTTTTGGCTTCTCTCTATAGGATCTTTAAATTTTGATATACCTTTTTGGTTTCTAATTTCTGTCTTAGCCTTCTTTGTTAAACTCCCAGTTTTTTATTTCCATCTCTGATTGCCTAAAGCACATGTAGAGGCTCCTGTATCTGGATCCATAATGCTGGCAGGGGTTCTACTAAAGTTAGGATGCTATGGGCTAATACGAATTATAATATACTTTAACGTTTATTTAACATTTATTAGGTCATTTATTGTTTCATTAGGGTTAATTGGAGGATTAAGAGTAGGCTTTATCTGTATACGCCAAGTAGATTTAAAATCTCTTATTGCCTATTCTTCTGTAAGCCATATAGGTCTAGTATTAGCAGGGCTTGGTGCTTGAAGTTTATGAGGGTATAGAGGGAGTCTTTACATATGTATTGCTCATGGTTTATGTTCTTCTGGCCTATTCTACCTCTCTGGAGTAACATACGAGCGTAGAGGGACACGTATAATTTCTATAAACAAAGGACTTTTAAACATTATACCTTCCATATCTTTTTGATGATTTCTTATATGTATTGGAAACCTTGGGGCACCGATCAGTTTAAATTTGCTAGGAGAACTTGGCCTGATTGGAAGAGTGGTAGGATTTTCTAACTACTCCTCCTTATTTATTATGATATTCTCATTTATAGGGGCTTGTTATAGTCTTTATTTATTCTCTGGGACCCAGCATGGGGGTTTCTATTCAGGTATCCACTCCATATTTGATGGTTTAACTCGAGAACATCTGGTTCTGCTTTTACATTTCTACCCTTTGATTATTCTTATACTAGAAATTGATTTAATCAGTTTCTAAGTATCCTATTTAGTAGTTGGTGTAAAGGCACGTATTATTTTGATTAATAAAGAAATAGTGTAATTCTATTACTATTCGTAGAGTAGCTTAAAAAAAGCATTAAACTTTTAATTTAAGGATGGTTGATACCTTTTACGAGGTTTAAGTAGTTTAACAAAAATTTAGGCCTGTGGAGCCTGAGATATAGTAATTCTATCTTAAACAATAAACAGTTAATAGACTGCTTATTATCTTTATTACTAGAACTTGAACATTATTTTTTATTATGTTATTTTTATCCTCCCTAACTACTTTTATCTCCTCCCTAGTTTTTTTATTAAATTCTTTTAGTATACATATCTTTTGAGTTCTATTCTCCTGGGGGTCAACTAACATTTCTTTTACTATCTTATTAGATTGAGTATCTCTTATATTTATATCTTTTGTTCTATTTATCTCATGTAGGGTATTTCTATACTCTGGGGAATACATAGAAGGGGAGAAAAATTTAACACGCTTTATTTATCTGATACTAGCATTTGTAATTTCAATACTCCTTTTAATCCTTAGTCCTAATTTAATTAGGCTTCTCCTTGGATGGGATGGACTTGGACTTGTATCCTACTGTTTAGTAATTTTTTACCAAAACCCTAAGTCTCTTAACGCTGGCACCTTAACTGTGTTATCCAATCGTATTGGGGATGTATTTATTTTAGTATCAATCGCTTTGTTGCTAAACTTTGGGGATTGAACTTTTATTAGTTGAATAGGTAATTCTGAGTCTTTAGTTTTATGCTCTATTTTAATTATTATGGCCTCTATAACTAAAAGAGCCCAGATTCCTTTTTCTGCATGGCTTCCTGCTGCTATGGCTGCCCCTACCCCTGTTTCATCTTTAGTGCATTCTTCAACACTTGTAACTGCAGGGGTATACCTAGTAATTCGCATAGGCTGGGTGTATGATTTTTGATTAAATGAGATACTTATAGTAGTATCCTGCACCACTATATTTATAGCAGGACTAGGGGCGTGCTTTGAATTCGATCTAAAAAAAGTAATTGCTTTATCTACCCTTAGTCAATTAGGTCTAATAATATATAGTTTATCCTTAGGATTAGTAAAATTTGCGTTATTCCACTTACTTACCCATGCTTTATTTAAAGCCTTATTATTTATAAGGGCTGGTTGTATTATCCATGGGGTTAGTGGTTGGCAAGATCTACGAATAATTGGGGGAGCTATTTCTAGTCTGCCATACATAAGCTCTTGTTTCGTTATTTCTAACCTTGCATTATCAGGTATACCTTTTTTAGCGGGTTTCTATTCTAAGGATCTAATTCTAGAACTTTCGTTAATTAGAGAATTAAATATATTTAGATTATTAATTCTATTTTTATCTACAGGGTTAACTGTCTTTTATACATTTCGTCTAATTTATTACGTTATGGTTCGAAGTAATGTACTACAGTCCTGTTTTTATTTAAGGGATGGAAACGGAATTATGTGTCTATCTACAATTGGGTTAACTATTTTTTCTATTATATTTGGGGCAACCATTTCTTGGCTAGTAATAGACTACCCTTCCGAAATCTTTTTACCTATTAGTTTAAAGAACTTAACTTTATTTATTTGTTTCATCAGAGCTATTCTAGGATTTTTATTCTCCCAAAGTAGTTATTTGTTTAAGCATAGTAAAGCTTCTATTATTTCCCTATTTATTTGATTTTCTAGATCTATATGATTCCTCCCCTTTCTTTCTTCTCAATTTATCATCAAAACCCCTTTAAAAAAAGGAATAGATATAATAAAAATAGGAGATTCAGGTTGGTTAGAAGTTTATGGAGGTCAAAATTTGTCAAAATTTACTATATGAGGATCAGTTAATTTAGTAAATTTTTCTAACAGGGGTATTAAATTCTTTATCTTTCTCTTCTGATCATTAGGAGCTATTATATTCTTTTTGTACTAAAGTAGCTCAAATTAGAGTTTTACATTGAAGCTGTAAAGGTGGCTATTGCCCTTTGGTATGTATTTTAATTAGAAAAATGTTACATAGCGCAATTAACAGAGTTAGAAGCTCTGTATTTATCATTTTCTTATCTTAAGGGAACAAAACGTCCCTCCTTTTCAGTGAAAGTGAAATGTTTTCTAAAACCGTAAAGACTGAAAAAGGGTAAACTTTACCTCTGCTTGAGTGCAAATCAAGACTATCATTTTCCTTAACTAAAGTTTAAACTTATCTTATTATTAACAATAATATTGCTTTTTTAGCTATAGTTAAAGATAGGGGCTTAGTTTAAGCCAAAGGATGAGCCGAAATCATCTGTAATATTTACTTCCTAACTATGAAATTCATTCTAATGTTTTATCATACCATTCATAGTAAAGACCCAGTGTAACTAAAAACAAGAAAGCTCCCCCAACTAATATTCAAGATAAGGGGTCAAAAGAGTTAGAAACAATGCCTATTGGTAGTAAAATAGAGATTTCGATATCGAAAATTAAAAAAATAATTGCAATTAGAAAAAAACGAATAGAAAAAGGAACACGCGGGCTGTTTTTAGGGTCAAATCCACACTCAAAAGGAGTACTTTTCTCTACATCTACAAAAGTTTTTTTGCCAAATAACCTTGATAGCCCAATCAGTAGTAAACTAATTAATATAGAAATTATGAATATAAAAGTTAATAAAAAAATTACTTAATCTATTAGATAGACCTAAAGATTGGAAGTCTTTTATACTTATTATACTAATTAAGTAAATTACCTAAAATTATTTATTTTCTTATTACTGAGGTACTATAGAGACTAATAGTTAATTAATAGAATTAAATTATAAAATCTGTAATTAAGAGTTAACCCCCTCATCAGTAAATTGAAACGTATAAAAATAACCAAACTACATCTACAAAATGTCAGTACCAAGCAGCAGCTTCAAAACCAAAATGATGATTAGGAGTAAAATGGTATCTTATTATACGCACTAGACAAATTAATAAAAAACTCCTACCAATAATAACATGTAGGCCATGGAATCCTGTAGCTACAAAAAATGTTGAGCCATAAACTGCTTCAGAAATAGAAAAGGGAGCTTCCAAATATTCATAAGCCTGTAAAGCAGTAAAATACATACCTAATACAATTGTTAGCCCTAAGGCTTGTATAGCTTGAGTATGATTACCTGCTATTAAAGAGTGATGCCTTCAAGTTACAGTTACTCCTGATGCAAGTAAAATGGCAGTGTTTAATAAAGGTACCTGAAAAGGATTAAAAGGTAAAACTCCAGAGGGAGGTCATTGAGTGCCAATTTCTACTGAAGGAGCTAGTCTGGCATGAAAAAAAGCTCAGAAGAACGATAAAAAGAAAAATACTTCAGATACAATAAATAGGATTATCCCTCATCGTAAATTAACTACGACAAAGGTATTATGGTGCCCTTGTAGGGTACCCTCACGAGAAATATCTCGCCACCATTGATAAGAAGATAATGTTAAAATTGCTAGGCCCAAAGATAAAATAAGTATAGAGTTAAAATGAAATCAATAAGATAAACCTACTGTTAAGGATAATGCCCCTACTGAAGCAGTTAATGGTCAGGGTCTTATTTCTACTAAATGAAATGGATGGTGAGAATGACTTATCATTATTAAACTTCTCTAGCATATAGTGTTCTTAGAGTAGCAAATACATAAGACTGAATAACAGCAACAGCTGCTTCTAAAGTTAATAGAAAAAATTGTGCTATAGTCACTCTAAAAATAAGTAAGACTCTACTTTCTACTATACTTTCTCCTAGTAGGATTAATAGTAAATGGCCTGCAGTTAAATTAGCTGCCAATCGAACAGACAAAGTGATTGGTCGAATAATATTTCTTACAGTTTCAATTAGTACTATAAAAGGTATAAGTACAATAGGAGTTCCTATAGGTACTAGATGTGCAAATATATGTTTTGTATTATTAATTCAGCCATACAGTATAAAAGTAATTCACAATGTTAATGCTAAAGATAAGGAAACTGCCAAGTGAGAAGTAGAAGTAAATGTAAACGGCATTAACCCAAAAATGTTGTTTACCAAGATAAATAAAAAAATAGAAATAAAAACAATTAAATTTTTAGATCTTTTAAACAAAGGTAAAAATTCTTTTCGAATTACTAGTGTTAATTCTGAATATAGGAAATTCCTTTTAGATATTGAATGTCAAAAAAGAGGGAAAACTACCAAAATAAAAATATAAGAACTCAATCAATTAGTTTGGAAATTAAATCTAGAAGATATAGGGTCAAATCTAGAAAATAAATTAGTTATCATTCTCATTTTTGGTCCTTGATGTCCTTAAAGACTTTATCTAAAATAGGCCTTTCATTATGAAAGTTAAAGTAGATTATTCTTATTATAAGTATGATTATTGTAATTCTTAAAATTAGAATTATTCTTCATAAAATAGGAGATATGTGAGGAATTATTTAAAGTTTTTCAACTATAAATATTCAGCGTTATTAATTCAATTTAAAAAAGATTTTATAGTAACTGCTTCTACTACAATAGGTATAAAACTATGATTTGCCCCACAAATTTCTGAGCATTGCCCAAAAAAAAGACCTGGGCGATTAACTAGGAAAGTAAGCTGGTTTAACCGACCGGGAACTGCATCCGCTTTAATCCTTAAAGAAGGTACCGTTCAAGAATGAATTACATCTGAGGATGAAACTAAAATTCGAATATAAGAATTTAAAGGTACAATTATACGATTGTCTACTTCAATCAAACGAAATTGTCCTATATCTAAATCTTTTGTAGGTAGTATATATGAATCAAATTCTAAATTTAAAAAATCAGAATATTCATAAGATCAATATCACTGATGCCCTAAAGTCTTAATAGTAATTGAAGGGTTATCATATTCATCTAAGAGGTACAATAAATGTAGAGAGGGTAAAGCAATAAAAATTAGTAATAGTGCTGGTACTATTGTTCAAACAATTTCAATAATATTACCCTGAAGTAAAAATCGATCTATGTATTTATTTGTAAAAAGTGTAACAATAATATACCCTACTAGTGTTGTAACTAGTACTAGAATTAATATAGTGTGGTCATGGAATAAGATCAGTTCTTCCATTAAAGGGGAAGCTCTATCCGAAAATCTTAATTGTGATCAAGTTGACATTTAAAAATTACTAATCTATAGCATCTCTATCTTGACAAGATAATATTTTATTTAAACTAAATTTTTAAGAAAAGGATTTAAACCTTCATATTTGGATCTTAAATCCAATGCACTAATCTGCCACCTTAAATTAAATACTAATTAATAAAATGAGGTAGCTCATTATATCTATGAAAGTGAGGAGGAGTATTATGAATTCATTCAATATTTCTAGATAACCCTGTGGAGAATATAGTAGGTCGTATTGATACTAAAGATTCCCAAAGAATATAGATAAAACCTAAGGTTCTAACAAATGATAAAGTTGATCCAATTGAAGAAATAACATTTCATGTAGTAAAAGCATCTGGATAATCAGAATACCGCCGAGGTATTCCTGCTAAACCTAAGAAATGTTGTGGGAAAAAAGTTATATTCACACCAATAAACATAGAAGTAAATTGAATTTTTAACCATTTAGGTTTTATTGTAACCCCTGTTAATAATGGGAATCAGTAAACTGCACCCGCTATAATACCGAAGACAGCCCCTATAGACAACACATAATGGAAATGAGCAACTACATAGTAAGTATCATGTAAAACAATATCTAAAGAAGAGTTTGCTAGTACTACCCCTGTTACACCGCCAACAGTAAATAAAAATAAGAAACCTAAAGCCCAAAGAAGTGAAGGGGTATAGAAAAATTGGGAACCATGTAGTGTTCCTAACCAACTAAATACTTTAATCCCAGTAGGTACAGCAATAATCATAGTAGCAGAAGTAAAATAAGCTCGAGTGTCCACGTCCATTCCTACTGTAAATATATGATGGGCCCATACTACGAATCCTAGGATTCCAATAGCAATTATAGCGTATACCATGCCTAATGTCCCAAAGGATTCTTTCTTACCTCTTTCTCTTGCAACAATATGAGAGATTATCCCGAAAGCAGGCAAAATCAAAATATACACCTCTGGATGCCCAAAAAATCAAAATAAATGTTGGTATAGGATAGGGTCACCTCCTCCGGTAGGATCAAAAAATGAGGTATTTAGATTCCGATCTGTTAAAAGCATTGTAATAGCCCCAGCTAATACAGGTAGAGAAAGTAATAACAAGATTACAGTAATAAATACTCTTCATACAAATAAAGGTAATTTATCAAATCTTATTGTAATTGATCGTATATTGATTACTGTAGTTATAAAATTAATTGCCCCTAAAATAGAAGAGGCACCTGCTAAGTGAAGAGAAAAAATGGATAAATCTACTGATGCTCCAGAATGAGCAATATTACTTGATAAAGGAGGGTATACAGTTCAACCTGTCCCTGCTCCCGCTTCTACAAGTGAGCCCCTAATAAGAAGTATTAAAGCGGGAGGTAAAAGCCAAAATCTTATATTATTTAATCGAGGGAAAGCCATATCTGGCGCTCCTAATATTAATGGCAAAAGTCAGTTACCAAACCCTCCAATTATAATAGGCATCACTATAAAAAAAATTATAATAAATGCATGGGCAGTAACAATAACGTTATAAATTTGGTCGTCTCCAATTAGACTTCCAGGTTGTCCTAGTTCAGCTCGAATTAATATCCTTAAAGCTGTACCCACTATGGCAGATCAAGCTCCAAATATTAGATATAGTGTACCAATGTCTTTATGGTTCGTTGAAAATAATCATTGTTGTAGTTTTAT